TGTCTTCATAATTTGATTTCTATGAAATTTTTTTTCTTTGCTACAGCTGATAAAAATCGTTTTTTGGACGATACATATGTAGAAAGCCTAAAATTTGTTTTGTTTCTAGTATTTACTATTTTTTTCTATAGTGGAGATAGTCGCACGTAATGACAGATCACGGCCATATTATTAAAAGCTTGTGGTAAAAATGGGTTTCGTTCGAGTGCTCGAAAATTATATTCCAAAGCTTTTGTATGTTCCCCATTACTTGTGTGGATAAGGCCTGTGTTATAGAGTATATAACTTCGATCATAGGGATCAATTTCTAGTCGCATAGCTTCATAATAATTTTGTAAAGCTTCCGCATAATTTCCTTCGGATTGCGCTGACATCCGTTACGGTCTTCATTATTCGATTCCAAAACTATCCGTTCCAGAACCATACGTGAGATTTTTATCTCATACGGCTCCTCCTTTATGTGCATAATGAGAAATAATACAGGGAATCAAAAAAAAACGATTGAAATATTCTCATTATAAACCGAGCGGGGCTAATGTTTTTACAATAAATTTCTAGCCAACCTTCCTGCAGGGGACCTTTTCTTAACATTAAGCGTATTGATAATTGATACTAGATCTAAATAAAAATGAAAGGGTAACCCCAACAATTTCTTTGTCCTCAACGCCTCCTACCTAATTTTGCGGAATTAGTCACTTCAACAGTCTTCGATGGTTATACAGGTACCAAAAGTACAAACGAGATGGATATTTGTTATCCCAACCATTTTTGTTAATCCGGATCCTGTTATTAAGGAAGGGAAAAGTTTCTAACAAAGTGTTCATGTTGTTGATTCCTAGATGTAGTGTTTCTTCCCTTATGCCGCCTATTGGTAATAGTAGAATAGGATTGACCTGTAATCCTGTAATATATAATATAGAACCTACCTAGTAGGTGGTGGTGTAACCTTTCGCTCAATACTAGAATCGACAATTGAAGCATCTGGGGCTGCATTAATCGGAGATACACGACAGTAAGGGGTTGTTCTATTTCGAAACTTAACCTTCAACAAGCGGAGATTTTTTTTCAATAATATTTTTCTTTCTATCCCGACGCGTGTGTCTTTCTCGTAAGGCTTAGAAAAAAAGAATCAAATCGCACCATCTCTATAATAGGTAAATGCTTCCCTTTCTCTTGAAGTTGTCGGAATTATTCGTAATAAAATAGTTGCTACAATTGAAAAGGTCTTATCAATAAAATTTTCATTTATCCGTGATCTAGGCATAGTTATCCACTCTGTAATTCTTTTCATTGTCTCTTGTGAGAAAGAAGAAAGGTCCCACAAACAAAGGAATTGTACATTACGAAATACCATAAAAACGGACTCATAAACAAGAGATGAACCTTATACTCATGTGCAAATTCTTCTTTTTTTTGACAGGAATTAATAATAACTATTTGAATACGATTCAATTTTTTACAAATCCAAATGTAAATGTAGTAGTATACCACTGACGGGAACTGTTCCGATTTCATCGAAATTGAAGACTCAAGGAATTTTTCCTACAAATTAGGGAAATTTGAATGAAATTATGATCCAAAAGGAAAAAAAGAATCGAATAAATCATCCTTTGGAATCATAGTCTAAAATTTGAGTTTAAATAGAATCATGATCGAAGGGTGTCCATTAATTATAAAAAAAAATATGGATTAAGATGTGATTCGGTATATTATCAGAAAAGGAAGGATAAGAGCTCCCCAATTTTCGCAAACAAATATAAAAAACAACACCCCACCAATTATAATATTATTATAATATATATAATCATTAATCATATTCTAGTTTTTACAAGAAACAAAATTTTCTCATCAATAATCTAACAAGACTCGCTCGCTATTCACTCCGTTTTGGGTTCAGAATCATTACGTAGGAGAGATGGCCGAGCGGTTAAAGGCGTAGCATTGGAACTGTTATGTAGGCTTTTGTTTACCGAGGGTTCGAATCCCTCTCTTTCCACACTTCACCCAATTCACTGTATAAAATCAAATAACAATGTATACCATTATTCCAACAATTAGGGGTAAGGGCGGACAGGGACTGAAGAAAAGCCCCCTGTCGATTTATCTATCATGAATTGGATAAAAATATGAGTCAAACTACTTTTGTTAGTTTGTTTTAAATTTGTTTTAAGGCCGATTTAAGCCTGACGGGAATAATATTCTACGACTAGTAATTCATTTATTTGCAAACCGACCGATTTACTCTCTATTATTTGATTTACGAATCCTTTATATTGTAATGGGTGAAGAGTCAAATGTTTTGGCAATTCCGCCTGGAAAGATGAATCAACATAATTTTGAACCAAAGCTTTGGATTTTTGTTCATTTTTCGCCGTGATAATATCTCTGGGTTTGCAGCGATAACTTGGGATATCTATTATCCGGTTATTAATTACTATATGTCTATGGTTAACTAATTGGCGGGCTCCAGAGATAGTCGAAGCCATACCCAATCGAAAAA